AAGTCCAAGGAAATAAACTAATAAAAAATACGTATTTTTTTTTTCGGATTAAACAAAGGGATTCGCAAATAAAAGTGCTAACGCTACAACCAGTCCATAAATTGTTAAAGCTTCCATAAAAGCCAGACTAAGCAATAAAGTACCTCGTATTTTTCCCTCCGCCTCGGGCTGTCTCGCGATCCCTTCTACAGCTTGGCCCGCAGCAGTACCTTGACCAACCCCAGGTCCAATAGAAGCAAGCCCGACGGCCAACCCAGCAGCAATAACGGAAGCGGCAGAAATCAGTGGATTCATGATAAGTTCCTCACACCAAAATAAGTAAATAGTTAATGATACGATCAACCAATAAATTATGACTTAATTATTCCATCGCTAAGATCTATACAGTCGAAGGAAATAAGAACTCGGAATTGAAGTAATAATATTATTATTGAATTATCAGAACGGCTTCGATATTTCTTTTTTAGTTTTTATTCACAGAATTTTTTTGAATCCATACCATTCTTTTTGAATTTTTCGTTTTTTCTTATTTTCTTGATTGAATCTCTTTATTCAATAGTCACTTTATTTTATTCATTTAATATTCAATTCACAACTACAAAGGAAATGGAGGGGATTCCATTGGAATTCCTATCTAAATTCACAGTAATAGAGCCGCTTAGATATTACATATATAACTAATTAATATCTAATATTACATATACATGTGTTTCTTGGATAACGTAAATCAACCATTCATATCTTACATTCAATCGGATTATAGAATCATTCTTCGAAACATTCACAAGAGTTGTCTTATACTAATTAGAGTACATACATCTAGTTCGGCCCCCCCTAACCAATCCATTTTTTTTTATAAATTTGAAGTTTTTTGTAAATCTTTATTTTTTCTTTTTTACTCGCCGACGCAGGTACAATCAATCTACATGGACAAATTCGTTAGATCGAATCGTTGCATCGAAATAGAAGTATTTGATTGATCTAAGTTCAGGTAATTTATTATTTATTAAAATTCTCTTTTGGTCAACCGTTTAATTGGATGAAATCAACTTGAATGGGAATTCTTCTATATAACAATAGCATCTTTTTTAAAATAGCACACTATAATACTATAAGTATTACAATCCTAATTATTATTCAGATTATGATTACTAATATCTAATAATATTGGATATTGGAATTAAATGAACAAAACAATATAAAGATAGTATTCATTGGGGGGGGGGATAAATAGACCGAACTGGAATTTTAGGAAAAAGATCTTTTCGATCTCTTTCCTTTTTTTTACTTCCCCTTTTGTTTGTTGCAATTCCCTAATACCGCTAATATCTTATTTTTGACTATTACTTCTATACTTTATATAGTTTATATTTATATAATTTATCTATTTATTTTTATATATTATGCTCCTTAAGCAGATTACCTTGATACGCACATATATTGCGTAAGGCTTAAACCAAAAAAAGACTATTTCGAAAACTAGTCAATGATGACCCTCCATGGATTCGCCTATATAAGCCGCAGCTAAAGTTGCAAAAATAAGAGCTTGAATACCGCTTGTAAATAATCCAAGTAACATGACGGGTATAGGAACCACTGAAGGTACTAAAGAAACAAGAACAAGAACTACTAATTCATCAGCTAATATATTTCCGAAAAGTCGAAAACTAAGTGATAGGGGTTTTGTGAAATCTTCTAAAATATTAATGGGTAAAAGGATTGGAGTTGGTTGAATGTATTTACCAAAATAACCTAATCCTTTTTTACTAAGACCCGCATAGAAATATGCTACTGACGTGAGTAAAGCTAAAGCAACAGTAGTATTTATATCATTTGTAGGCGCGGCTAATTCCCCATGAGGTAACTGTATGATTTTCCAAGGTAAAAGAGCACCCGACCAATTCGAAACAAAAATAAATAGAAACAAAGTTCCAATAAAGGGAACCCATGGACCGTATTCTTCGCCAATCTGAGTTTTGCTCACATCTCGAATGAATTCAAGAACATATTCGAAGAAATTCTGACTGTCAGTAGGAATGGTTTGTGGATTACGAACAGCTATAATGGCTGAACCTAATAAGATAGCAATTACAACCCAAGAAGTAATAATTACTTGGGCATGGACTTGAAAACCTCCTATTTTCCAATAGAAATGTTGGCCGACTTCCACACCGGATATATCGTATAAGCCTTTTAGTGTGTTGATATAACATAATAGAACATTCATATTGCCCTCTGAAAAAAATAGAACTTTAAAAAGAATTATTTTGATTCAACCTTCTCTTTTTTCGACTTGCCTAGTTGACTTATATATATTTGTATACCAATTAATTACATAATATCCCTAGTTACTTGTATCTCTTTTAGGAAGCATAACCGATTTCATAAATCTATGGAGTTCCCAAAATAATTTTTTTATTTTATTATTCATTATTAATATGAATCAAGGATTTCGTATATAACTAGAACGACCCTCACAAATTGCAAATACTAATTTGTTAAGAATTAATCGGATTGAAGCTATCGCGTCATCATTTGCTGGGATCGAAATATCAGCGAGACCTGGGTCACAATTTGTATCGATTAAACAAATCGTTGGAATTCCCAAAATCATACATTCTCGAAGAGCCATATATTCTTCTTGCTGATCAACGATTATTACAATATCGGGTAATCCAGTCATATATTTGATCCCGCCCAGATATGTTTGCAAGTGAGATAATTGTCTCTTCAACATAGCTGAATCTCTTTTCGGAAGACGATTGAGTCTCCCCATCTTTTGTTCCGTTCTCAAGTCCCTGAACTTATGAAGTATCGTTTCCGTAGTATACCAATTCGTTAATATACCGCCTAGCCATTTTTTATTAACATAATGACAACGGGCCCTTATTGCAGCCCGTGCTACTGAATCGGCTGCTTTATTTTTGGTACCAACAATTAAGAATTGCTTTCCCCTACTTGCTGTATCAAAAACTAAATCACAAGCTTCTGATAAAAAACGGGCAGTTCTAATAAGATTTATAATATGAATACCTTTACGCTTTGAAGAGATATAAGGTTCCATTCTAGGATTCCATTTACTAGTACCATGACCAAAATGAACTCCTGCTTCCATCATTTCTTCCAAATGGATGTTCCAATATCTTCTTGTCATTTATTTATCCGCACCTCCTTTCTTTTTATTAAAAAAAAGAGAGACGGGGTGCCCTGAAATAGAAATAAATAATTGTTCCGATGGAACCTTCGTTTCTACCTCTAACGGATATTGGCCATTGATACACGATTCAAACCATTAATATTAATTTCTTTCTATTCTATTTGTTATTTTATTATCTTTATTACTATATACCAAATAAAAATAAAAAATAAAAAAATGACCGCAAATACAAATAGCTAAAAAGAAAGGGGGTGAATCCGCTCTTAGGAATCATTCAACCCTCGAAATGATTGTCTCAGTGTATCGTGTAAATTCCTTGAAATGAAAAAATCAAATAATTCTCTGTGGTGGAACAAAATATCTCGCATTTCTGCCTCGAATAGTTTATTGTTTTTGGTTTCCAAAGGAATGTTGGTATGTTGCCTTGAACGTTGCACTAATCCGTTGAATCCCGTACCAACGGGTATCATCCCCCCTAGAACAACGTTCTCTTTCAGACCTTTCAACCAATCGATACGACCCCGGAGAGCGGCTTTTGCTAAAACTCGAGCAGTTTCTTGAAAACTTGCTTCGGATATAAAACTTTGAGTATTTAGAGATGCTTTCGTTATTCCCAATAAGATAGCTCGGTAACAGATCGCTTCTTCCAAAGCGCGCCCTGTTCGTTCCGCCCGCAACAATTCAATCAGTTCTCCGGGTGAAAAAACATTAGACATTCCCTCTTCTGAAACCAACACTTTTGATGTTATTTGACGCACAATAATTTCTATATGTCGATTATGAATCTGCACCCCCTGAGATCTATAAACTTTTTGGATCTTATTAACCAAAGAGATACGCCCTTGCACTATAGTTAGCTCAGCACCAATCAAGAATCTCCAAGGAATTCCAATAATTTTTGTTATACTCTTGTTCCAACCCTCCATTCTCTTTTCTAGGTTCATCGATATTGAATCAATCGAACGCACTTCTAACACTTGTTCCACTTTTGGAAGACCTTGCGTTATATCCCTAGATCTCGATTTTTCATATATAAATGTAACTAATGTATCTCCTTTGTAAAGGATTTCTCCATAATGGCCATGAACGGTTGCTCCCGGAGTGGCCAAATAAGCTTTAGCCGATCTTATTACTACAGAGTCAATTTGAACAATTAGAACTTGACCCGATTTTAAGTGCGGTCCGTTTTTGGATATACATAAATTTTCACAAATAAACTGCCCAAGGCTAATTATTCTAGACGCTTCTTCACAATAATTATGATGGAGAAAATTCCAATTCAAATTGAATGGATTCAAAACGATGTTACCGCGCGGATCGGGATTATTATAAATAGAAACCCTACCATTTTCATCCATTAAATAATATTTAAGCACTTGAAAAGTCTGTTTGAAATTGTCAAGTTGTAAATATTTAGTTCCCGAGATCTGATTATAAGTTATTAAATGGTAAAATGAATAAAAATGCGCAATTTGAGGGGTTCTTCCTAATCCTAAAGGTCCCAAGGAATTCCTAATTGGAATTAGACTATCTCTTTTCATTGATTCTTTTTTTATTACATCATTGTAATATTTTACATCGTTGAATGGACCCATTTGAAAACAATTAGATGCTGACAAAATTATAAAAGACTGGCATTCCTTATTCCTCTTCAACAACGTACGAATAGTTACTTGATTTTGGCTAAGTGATTGTTGAATCCCTGCCTTGGAAGAAATAGAATAAAATGGATTGATACTGGTGCGGTCTGGCCTCTTATCAAAGATCAATCCTGAACCTGACGGATCTTTCCTTTTTCTGATATACGAAATATGGGATTTCACTAAATCGATTCGCAGGAAAT